AAATGGCTAAAATTTCTTCGGTTTTATGTGATTATCAATCAAGTAAAAAGTTATTCTATATATCAATTCTTACATCTCCTACTACCGGGGGGGTGACAGCTAGTTTTGGTATGTTGGGGGATATCATTATTGCCGAACCCTATGCCTATATTGCATTTGCGGGTAAAAGAGTAATTGAACAAACATTGAAAAAAGCCGTGCCTGAAGGTTCACAAGCGGCTGAATCTTTATTACGTAAGGGCTTATTGGATGCAATTGTACCACGTAATCCTTTAAAAGGTGTTCTGAGTGAGTTATTTCAGCTCCATGCTTTTTTTCCTTTGAACAAAAATTAAATCAAATAGAACGGTTAGTTTATCAGAATTAAATGAAACCCCCAAAAAATGAATTTTTCTTTCGGGAAGTTCAAATTAGACTAGACAAAGAAAACAAAGTTCATTTTCCTCCCTTGCTTGCATATGTATAGATAATTCAAATAGAGATATACAGATCTATAGAGAGTCTTCCATCTTTTTGCATTTCCCGAAAATTCCCTGTTGTTGGATCAGATTCTAATCAATTTTGTAGAAATTTGGAATGGAATCAAATTTTTTCTTTATTACTTACTATTAGAAGACAAAAAGAATAATAAATCTAACAAGGGGATTATGATACATCTATTTTATTTTGAAAGATTAATTAAGTCCATTTATTTAGTTTGCCGTTTCTTGTACCTATTTTTGTATTCTATTTCTATTAGGTTCTATTCTATATATTTAGATTAGGTTGTATATTAGTATTAGATATATATTTACTTAAAGATACTTAGTATAATTATATAATATATATAATAGAAATAATAAAAATCCAAGATATTCTAAGATATCTTTAGAATTCAGAATATAACAATAACAGGTACAAATATTAAATTGAGGTACCCATCTTATGACAACTTTCAATAACTTACCCTCTATTTTTGTGCCTTTAGTAGGCCTAGTCTTTCCGGCACTTGCAATGGCTTCCTTATTTCTTCATATTCAAAAAAATAAGATTTTTTAGATCGGATGAGACCTAATCGTATCACTCCTTTTTTTATTTTAAAAACTTCGATAAGACGCATTTGGTAGAATATTGTATAATACATAGATTCCTACAAACATAAATAAAAAAAGCTCTTATGCATGTGTAAACGTATTATATGAGTAAAAAAATTGGCGCTCTTTTGAAAAAAAAATGGATCATCATAGGGCCGATGTATGAAATTCAAGTCAATGTATTTATTTGTATGTCTATAGCTATAGGGGATCATATAAAGGAAGCGGATGTTATTATTTTAGATATAAACAATTCTATGAATTACTCCTAAGGTAAAGGTTCACAACAAAATAGTTGATGAGAGTTACTTTGAAAACAAAAAAAGGAAAGTCATATTTTCTCAATTCCAAAAAATTGTATAACTGGATCTAATATATATGAGTTGGCGATCAGAATCTATATGGATAGAATTTATAACGGGGTCTCGAAAAATAAGTAATTTCTGCTGGGCCTTTATCCTATTTTTAGGTTCATTAGGATTCTTATTGGTTGGAACTTCCAGTTATCTTGGTAGAAATGTTATATCGTTATTTCCGTCTCAGCAAATCCTTTTTTTTCCACAAGGGATTGTGATGTCTTTCTATGGGATCGCAGGTCTCTTTATTAGTTGCTATTTGTGGTGCACTATTTTGTGGAATGTGGGTAGTGGTTATGATCTTTTCGACCAAAAAGAAGGAATAGTGCGTATTTTTCGTTGGGGATTTCCTGGAAAAAGTCGTCGCATCTTTTTACGATTCCTTATGAAAGATATTCAGTCCATCAGAATAGAAGTTAAAGAGGGTGTTTCTGCTCGGCGTGTCCTTTATATGGAAATTCGAGGTCAAGGGGCTATTCCTTTAATTCGTACTGATGAGAACTTTACTACACGAGAAATTGAGCAAAAAGCTGCTGAATTGGCTTACTTCTTGCGTGTACCAATTGAAGTTTTTTGAAATGAATTAATTTTAAAAGACTAAATGCTTTGGCAGTAGGAAGAAAAAACGAAAGAATTTCTTTATTGTTTTTTGTCAATTGAACACTCATCGATTCTTTTATGCTCGTTTTTTTTTTTTTATATATTTGATAGAGAAGAAAAGGAGTTTCTTCGTCTCGAAATTAGCATTGATCGAAAAAAGGGGGAATAACATCCTGGAAACCCTATTTTTTTCTTGATTCAAATTGGAAGTGTATTCTGAGTCTATTTCTGTATTCTTTCTAGATTCAAAGCAAAGACTAAGTATTGAATCAAAAAAAAAAGAGAAAATGGATTAATAGGTTCAATACATTCTATTCGAATTAGAATAGAAACTCCTGCTCGATAGAAATAGTAGATCTAATAGAATCAACAAATGAGGTAGGTTCATTAACAATTCACAGATTCAAAATGGCAAAAAAGAAAGCATTCATTCCTTTTTTTAATTTTACATCCATAGTCTTTTTGCCCTGGTTGATCTCTCTCTGCTGTAATAAAAGTTTAAAAACTTGGATTACTAATTGGTGGAATACTAGACAATGCGAAACTTTTTTGAATGATATTCAAGAAAAAAGTATTCTAGAAAAATTCATACAATTAGAGGAACTATTCCAGCTCGATGAAATGATAAAGGAATACCCAGAAACCGATTTACAACAATTTCGTCTAGGAATCCACAAAGAAACGATCCAATTCATCAAGATACACAATGAGTATCGTATCCATACAATCTTGCACTTCTCGACAAATCTAATATCTTTCGTTATTCTAAGTGGTTATTCCTTTTGGGGTAAGGAAAAGCTTTTTATTTTGAATTCTTGGGTTCAAGAATTCCTATATAATTTAAGTGATACAATTAAAGCTTTTTCGATTCTTTTATTAACTGATTTATGTATCGGATTCCATTCGCCTCACGGTTGGGAACTAATGATTGGTTATATTTACAAAGATTTTGGGTTTGCTCATTATGAGCAAATTTTATCTGGTCTAGTTTCTACCTTTCCAGTCATTCTTGATACAATTTTTAAATATTGGATCTTTCGTTATTTAAATCGTGTATCTCCGTCACTTGTAGTGATTTATCATGCAATAAATGACTAAAAAATGATTCACTGATCCAATTCTAATCTTTCGTACCTTAGACATCATAACCAAATCAAAGTCGTATTTACTTTACTCTTTTTACCCATGAGAGATTCCTTGTATATTTCAACAAAAAAATTTGATTTTTTTCAGTAAATGTAAATAGCAGAATTGTGGCTAGGGAAGTATATTATCGACCTACCTAACTTTATTGTAGAAATTTTCGGGATAAATGATTGGACCATGCAAACTAGAAATACCTTTTCTTGGATAAGGGAAGAGATTACTCGCTCCATATCTGTCTCACTTATGATATATATAATAACTTGGGCATCGATTTCAAGTGCATATCCCATTTTTGCCCAACAGAATTATGAAAATCCACGAGAGGCAACTGGGCGTATTGTATGTGCCAACTGCCATTTAGCTAATAAGCCCGTGGATATTGAGGTTCCACAAACGGTACTTCCTGATACTGTATTTGAAGCAGTTGTTAAAATTCCTTATGATATGCAACTAAAACAAGTTCTAGCTAATGGTAAAAAAGGAGCTTTGAATGTGGGAGCTGTTCTTATTTTACCGGAGGGGTTTGAATTAGCCCCCCCCGATCGTATTTCACCCGAGATGAAAGAAAAGATAGGAAATCTTTCTTTTCAAAATTATCGCCCCAATAAAAAAAATATTCTTGTGATAGGTCCTGTTCCTGGTCAAAAATATAGTGAAATAACCTTTCCTATTCTTGCCCCAGACCCTGCTACTAATAAAGATGTTCACTTCTTAAAATATCCTATATACGTGGGTGGAAATAGGGGAAGGGGTCAGATTTATCCTGATGGTAGCAAAAGTAACAATACAGTTTATAATGCTACGGCAGGAGGGATAATAAGCAAAATTTTACGAAAAGAAAAAGGGGGATACGAAATAACCATAGTGGATGCATCGAATGAACGCCAAGTGATTGATATTATCCCTCGAGGCCTAGAACTTCTTGTTTCAGAGGGCGAATCCATTAAACTCGATCAACCATTAACGAGTAATCCTAATGTGGGTGGATTTGGTCAGGGGGATGCGGAAATAGTACTTCAAGATCCATTACGTGTCCAAGGCCTTTTGTTCTTCTTAGGATCGGTTGTTTTGGCACAAATCTTTTTGGTTCTTAAAAAGAAACAGTTTGAGAAGGTTCAATTATCCGAAATGAATTTTTAGATCTGTCTATTTAGCTTTATAAAATGCGTAAAAAAGAACCAAAAAAATTATGAAAAGCCTTTTGCCTCTCTTTAGATTTTATATTCCTTTTCGACCAGATGTCAGGAATTACTTGTATCATAGTCCTAATCCTAGTATGTATATTGAGAAGAATTCCCCCTTTTCTTTATTTTTCAATACAAATTAGAAAAATGGGAAGGGGTGTGATGTAACTCTGTCGTTATTGACCAAGAGTTTTTTCTATTAGATATTAGAATGGAAAAATTTGACTAGATACTAAAATAAGGAACGCAAGCGCAGAAAAAAAAAAGGGAACCATAAATCGGCGAAACAACAAGTTTTAGGGACTATAGGGAGTATTTTTTGTCTTGCTAGTCTTCGACACAAGAAAAGGATGTCTAAAATAAAATTCCTTTTCTTGTGTCGATCTTGTCCTTCTTGATGCTATTCGTTAAAAATTCCTATTCTGAGTTTACATATATATTACTGTTTCTATATATATAACGTTTTAATATATATATTAATTAATAGTATATATAGTAGTTACTTTTTGTAGTTTTCTTTTTTTTTCAATATAAATAAAAAAAAGAAAAAACTTCTATTAGTATAGACAAAATTTTAATGATAGATCTCATGATAAAAAATATTGTGTCAGCCGGGGAAGCAGAAAAAGGAAATTAAGTGA